ATTAGTTAAAAACCCTAGTGATTGGATTTATATGCTTATTCTGACCGGAATATTCAAATGATTTTCATCGAATGACTATTCATCTATTGTATTTTCATGTAAATAGGGGCAAGAAAGTTCTATGGAAAAATGGCGGTTCGATTCGATGTTGTTTAACGAGGAGTTAGAATACAGGTGTGGGCTAAGTAAATCAATGGACAGTCTTGGTCCTACCAGTGTAAGTGAAGATCCAATTATAAATGATATGGATAAAGACATTTATAATTGTAGTGACAAGCCTAATTACAGTAATGTTGATCATTTAGTCGGTGGCAGATATATTCGGAATTTCATATCTGATGAAACTTTTTTCGTTAGGGATAGTAATAGGGACAGTTATTCCATATATTTTGATATTGAAAATAAAAATTTTGAAATTGACAACGATCGTTCTTTTCTAAGTGAACTAAAAAGTTCTTTTTATCAGACTTCTAGTTATATGAATAATGCACCTAAAAGTGACGATACTCGCCACGATCGTTACGTGTATGATACTAATTCTAATTATAGTTGGAATAATCACATTAATAGTTGCATTGACAGTTATCTTCGTTCTCAAATTTGTATTGATAGTTATATTTTAAGTAATAGTGTCAATTACAGTGACAGTTACATTTATAGTTACGTTTGTGGTGAAAGCGGAAATAGTAGTAAAAGCGAGAGTTCCAGTATAAAAACTAGCACAGATGGTAGTGATTTAACTATAAGTTCTAATAATTTAAATGTAACTCAAAAATACAGGCATTTGTGGATTCAATGCGAAAATTGTTATGGATTAAATTATAAGAAATTTTTAAAATCAAAAATGAATATTTGTGAACAATGTGGATGTCATTTGAAAATGAGTAGTTTCGATAGAATCGAACTTTCGATTGATCCAGGTACTTGGGATCCTATGAATGAAGACATGGTCTCTCTGGATCCCATTGAATTTCATTCAGAGGAGGAACCTTATAACGATCGTATTGATTCTTATCAAAAAAATACAGGATTAACTGAGGCTGTTCAAACAGGCACAGGTCAACTAAATGGTATTCCCGTAGCAATTGGTGTTATGGATTTTCAGTTTATGGGGGGTAGTATGGGATCTGTAGTGGGTGAAAAAATCACACGTTTGATCGAGTATGCTACCAATCAATTTTTACCTCTTATTATAGTGTGTGCTTCCGGCGGAGCACGCATGCAAGAAGGAAGTTTGAGCTTGATGCAAATGGCTAAAATATCTTCCGCTTTATATGATTATCAATCAAATAAAAAGTTATTTTATGTACCAATCCTTACATCCCCTACCACAGGTGGGGTGACGGCTAGTTTTGGTATGTTGGGAGATGTCATTATTGCCGAACCCAATGCCTACATTGCATTTGCAGGTAAAAGAGTAATTGAACAAACATTGAATAAGACAGTACCCGAGGATTCACAAGTGGCTGAATATTTATTCCATAAGGGCTTATTCGATCCAATCGTACCGCGTAATCTTTTAAAGGGCGTTATGAGTGAGTTATTTCGGCTACATGCTTTCTTTCCTTTGAATCAAAATTAGATCAAGTAGAGCCTTAGAGTCTTAATTTAATAAGAGTATTAATTTAATAAAACTTAATAATTTTTTTTTATGTGTGGTGACCAAATAATTATTTAGTTTATAGGAATAAAAATAAAAATACGAAGAATGTATTTTTTCTTTGGTAACATTTAATTGTAGTAAAGAATCATGTGGATCATTTTTTTATCGATATTCCTGGTTAGTAACCAGGAAATCGCTATTAAACAAAATAAAAGAGTGAATTCTTTCTCTTTCTTCCGTGAAATTAGTCAAGAGGGTCTTGCATCTTTATATACCGCCCGAAAATCATCCCCCACTAAGAATACCTTTTGTCGGATCGTATTATTATAACTAAATAACTAATTCTTTTGGAATTTGTAAGAAACCCTTTCTTTATTAAATTTTATTAAATTATAAGATAAGAACAAAATAATAACTATTAATACGAATAAGAAAAGGTGGATTATCATACATATTTCATATCGAAACATGTAGAAAGATGAATAAGTCCATTTATTTACATATTTATTATTTATTGTATTTTATTAATTATTGTATTTTATTAATTAATTAAATTAATATTTAATAAATATATATTTATTAAAACATATACTTATATACTCCTTATTAAGTAAAGTATATATATACTCACTTCGGTATACTAAGTATAATATAATAATTATATATGAATTATAAGATATCTTTATATAAAGATAAGGTTAAAATATTAATATAAAACAATAAATATAACAATAAATAACAGGTACAAATATTAAATCGAGGTACCCATTTTATGATCAACAGCTTCCCCTCCATTTTTGTGCCTTTAGTGGGCTTAGTATTTCCGGCAATTGTAATGGCTTCTTTATCTCTTCATGTTCAAAAAAACAAGATTTTTTAGATACGATAGGGACAAATCTTATCTATTTTTCTATTTTTTTTTTTCAAGACTTACTTACTTGGATCATAACACGGATATCTATTTAGTAAAATATGGTATAACATGTGTCTTCTAACATAAGCTTTTATGTATGTGTAAACATGATAATGATATATGAGTAAATGAATTATAACTATTTTCAAATGGATCGGGATCGGGATCGGATAGAATTTCTGAAATGTAAAGTCACTATATGTATGTGGATGTCTATAGGAAATCATATGAAAGGGATGTTATTATTTTAGTTTGGATCTAAGTCTAAGCAATTCGATGAATTACTCCTAAAGGTTTACATCATAATAGTGCTGGTTGATGAGAGTTACTTCGGAAACAAAAAAAGTAAAATAAATTTTATTTTTGTTATTCTCCCAATTCCAATAAAATGCAACTAGGTCTAGTTATACTATGAGTTGGCGATCAGAACGTATATGGATAGAACTTATAGAGGGTTCTCGAAAAACAAGTAATTTCTTCTGGGCCTTTATTCTTTTTTTAGGTTCATTGGGTTTTTTATTGGTTGGAACGTCCAGTTATTTTGGTAGGAATTTTATATCTTTATTTCCTTCTCAGGAAATAGTTTTTTTTCCACAAGGGATCGTGATGTCTTTCTATGGGATTGCAGGTCTTTTTATTAGCTCATACTTGTGGTGCACAATTTCGTGGAATGTAGGTAGTGGTTATGATCGATTCGATATAAAAGAGGGCGTAGTGTGTATTTTTCGTTGGGGATTTCCTGGAAAAAATCGTCGCATATTCCTCCGATTCCTTATGAAAGACATTCAGTCCATCAGAATAGAAATTAAAGAGGGTGTTTTTGCTCGTCGTGTCCTTTATATGGAAATTAGAGGTCAGGGGGCCATTCCCTTGACTCGTACTGATGAGAATTTTACTCCACGAGAAATTGAGCAAAAAGCTGCCGAATTGGCCTATTTCTTGCGTGTACCGATTGAAGTATTTTGAAAAAAGGAACTGAAGAATGAATACTTTGCAAGAGGGAAAAAACTCAAGAATCCTCTTTTTTTTTCTATAGCATAACTTAAGTTTTTTCAGAACGCTTATTCGAGCAAAAGGAAACGTATACGAAACAATCCAAAAACGAAAATGTTTGTGTTTTGTGTCCACAATTTTTTATGCGTATGTAAATCCACTTAACTCAATTCAGTAACAAAAGAAGTCAAAAATCTAAATAATAGATTCATCTCATATAATATATCAAAACAAAACATTTCGGAATAAAATAAAGAATTTTTTTTTTTCGAAATATTTGATATTTTGATAGAACGGTAGTTCTTTCGTCTCAAAATCCGACTAATATTAATTTGAAGTGGGCTCTTTCTTATTCTATTTCTGTATTTTTTCTAAATTCAAGGACTAACCACTGTACTGAATCACAAATAAAAACCCGGAAATATATTCATTAGCTCGATGACTTGTAATATGTAATATAAGTTATGCTTGATAAAAATATTAGTATCGTATAGAGTCGATGAATGAGGTGAGTTCATTAAAAATTCAAAAATTCACAGACGAAAAAATGGCAAAAAAGAAAGTATTCATTTCACTTATATATCTTGCATCTATAGTATTTTTGCCTTGGTGGATTTCTCTCTCATTTAATAAAAGTCTGGAATCTTGGGTTACTAATTGGTGGAATACTAGGCAATCCGAAATTTTTTTGAATGATATTCAAGAAAAGAGTATTCTAAAAAAATTCATAGACTTAGAGGAACTCCTCCGTTTGGACGAAATGATAAAGGAATACCCAGAAACACATTTACAAAATCTTCGCATCGAAATCTACAAAGAAACGATCCAATTGATCAAGATGCACAATGAGGAGCGTATCCATACAATTTTACACTTCTCGACAAATATAATCTGTTTCGTTATTCTAAGTGGTTATTCTATTCTAGGTAATGAAGAACTTGTTATTCTTAACTCTTGGGTTCAAGAATTCCTATATAACTTAAGCGACACAATAAAAGCTTTTTCTATTCTTTTATTAACTGATTTATGTATAGGATTCCATTCGCCCCATGGTTGGGAATTAATGATTGGCTCTGTCTACAAAGATTTTGGATTTGCTCATAATGATCAAATTATATCCGGTCTTGTTTCTACTTTTCCAGTCATTTTAGATACAATTTTTAAATATTGGATCTTTCGTTATTTAAATCGTGTATCTCCTTCACTTGTAGTGATTTATCATTCAATGAATGACTGAAAAATGATCGACCGATCCAATTTTAATAGTTGTTACTTTCTACATAAGCAAAACATTCAAAATTGTACTTATTCTTTCTATCCATCAAAGGGGATTCCTCCAATATTCCAGTAAAATTATTTCAGTAAATATCAACATTATAGATAGGGAACTATACTAGTGACCTACCTAATTTTATTGTAGAAATTTTCGGGATCAATGATTGGACCATGCAAACTAAAAATACCTTTTCTTGGATAAAGAAAGAGATTACT